TCAAAGAAATGGAATGTAGGATTCCACAAAAAGTCTTTTTTTAACGAGGTATAACTAACTATTCCTATATTATCTGTTACGGAATCGACCATGGATCAATTCCCCTTTTATTCCATTTTTAAATCTTGAATGCACCCATAATTCTGAGCTTCATGTTTCTCTTCCCAAGATACATGTCAGAGCCGGGGGCATCCCAATCAGATTAAATGGGATGACAGTTTCTCAGTCCAAATCTGTTCAATGAAGATTTCGATCAAATCACACATCGCAATATACTAGGCCCTCTAATTCCCTAAGGGGCTTATCTAAAATATTCGCAATATAACTAGGAAGACGTTTCAAATACCACACATGAGTCACTGGACATGTCAGTTTGATGTATCCCATTTGGTACCTTCGTATCCGAGAATCAACAAATTCCACCCCGCATTCTTCACAAAATTTTGGATCTTCTTTTTCAGTCCCAATTCCTCGGTAATTTCCACAAGCACAAATCCCACTTTTTATAGGTCCAAAAATCCTTTCGCAAAACAATCCATCTTTCTCCGGTTTATTAGTTTTATAATGAAAAGTATAGGGTTTTGTCACCTCTCCAACTATCTCTCCATTGGGTAAAATTTTTTTTGCCCAAGCCCTGATTTGTTGAGGGGAAACTGGTCCAATTCGAAGTTGTTGATGTTTATACTGGTCGATCATAGAATAAAAATTCTGATTCATTTAGATCAAGCTTCCTTCCTATACATCTGTAAGTTCTTTTCAGATACAAGGAAATGATTCAGTTCCAGGGACAAAGATCGTAGTTCTCGAACGAGCAATCGAAAAGATTCTGGAGCACCTTCTGGGTTAGGTACTGTTGCTCCGATAATCGTAGCACCAATTACTTCTTGACGAGCTCTAATATGATCAGATTTATAAGTAAGCATCTCTTGTAAAATATGAGCAACACCAAATCCCTCTAGAGCCCAAACTTCCATTTCTCCTACTCTTTGTCCCCCTTGTTTGGCCCTCCCTCTAAGGGGTTGTTGTGTAACAAGTGCATAATGCCCACTGGAACGTCCATGGATTTTATCATCAACTTGATGAATTAATTTTAGGATATAAGACTTTCCTATTAGAACAGGTTGTTCAAAAAGATCTCCTGTTCTTCCATCAAATATTCTGCTTTTTCCCGGATATTCAGGTTCAAATACCCATGGATTTTTTGTTCTCTTACTAGCTTCATATAATTCAGAAAACACTAGTTTTCTTGAGGCCTCTTGCTCATATCTCTCATCAAAGGGTCCTATTCTATAATGTTTCTTTAGCAGATCCCCCGCTAACCCGAGCGAACATTCAAATATCTGTCCCACATTCATTCGTGAGGGGACTCCTAATGGATTGAATACCATATCAACAGGCGTTCCATCTTGCAAATAGGGCATACCTTGTCTAGACAAAATCTTAGAAATTATACCCTTATTCCCATGCCTTCCAGCTACTTTATCACCTACTTTGATTTCACGTTTCTGTGAAATATATATACGAATCTTTTCTGGATTATAATTGGAAACCCCCTTTCTATGGATCCATCTCACATCAATAACTCGACCCCTTCCCCCTATAGGTAGTCTTAGAGAAGTTTCTTTTGAAGTGGATACCTGAATGCCCAGTATAGCTCGTAATAATCTATCCTCCGGGGCATATGACGATTCACTTACTGCCTGAGGTGTTAATTTACCTACTAAGATATCGCCCGTTTCTATCCAAGATCCCAGCATCACAATCCCATTTCTGTCTAAATTTCGGAGTAAACGAGCCTCTAAATGCGGGATCTCTTTAGTGATTCTTTCAGGACCTTGGCTTGTTACATGAGTCTGAATTTCATATTTCCGGATGTGAAAAGAAGTATAAATATCTTCATAGACCAGACGTTCGCTAATTAGTACTGCGTCTTCAAAATTGTAACCTTCCCATGGCATATAAGCTACTAATACATTTTTTCCTAAAGTGAGTTCCCCGCCAGCTGTAGCCGCACCGCCCGCTAGAATTTGTCCCTTTTTAATGTATTTACCCCGCTGAACCTGATTTTTTTGATGCATACAAGTATTCTTGTTGGAACGTTGATACATAACTAATGGAATACTTAGAATATCCCCATTACTCGAGAAAAAGATCTTTTGAGTACCAGTATGAATGATTTTTCCCTTGCGTTCGGCTATAGCTGAAATACCCGAATCTAGAGCCGTTTGGCCTTCCAACCCAGTTCCAACAATGCACTTCTCGGACCGAGAGAGGGGAACTGCTTGGCGCTGCATATTAGAACTCATTAAAGCTCGATTCGCATCATTATGCTCGATAAAAGGAATGAGGGAAGCTCCAATAGAAAAATATTGGAAGGGGAAAATGCTTCTAAGATGAATTTCTTCCCATGCAATAGTCAGGAATTCTTGACGATATCGAGCTGGAACAAGCTGTTGTTCTTGAATACCCCGATTTAAGGCCAAAGAATTTCCTGCTGCTACCATATAATATTCATCTCTATTTGGTGATAAATAAACCATCTGTGCCTCTTTTGATCTCTCAGATAATTCATAAAAAGGACTCTCTATAGATCCCCAATAACCAACCTTTACATGAATAGCTAATGATCCAATAAGTCCAACATTGATTCCTTCGGACGTGTCGATTGGACAAATACGTCCATAGTGACTCGGGTGGATATCTCGTATCCGAAAACTAGCAGTTTTCCCAGTCAATCCCCCAGGACCCAAATAACTCCATTTTCGCCCATGAACAATTTGTGTCAACGGATTAGTTCGATCCAAAACTTGAGATAAAGGGTGTAGGCCAAAAAACGATTCATAGGTAGTTGTTAATGAAGTTGAAGTTACCAAATTTTGAGGAGTCGGTATCAATTTATGCCTGATTGCTCCACATATAGTTCCTCGAACCGTATTTTCTAAACGAACAAGAGCCAATCCTAATTGATCCTGTAATAGATCTGCTACAGAACGAACACGTTTATTTTTCAAGTGATTCATATCGTCAAGTGTACCCATTCCCAATTTCATTCCAATCAAATGATCCACAGCAGCCAATAGATCTCGTGGTAACAAAAATGTATTATTTTGGGGTATATCAAGATTAAGTCTCCGGTTCATATTTCGTCGACCAATCTTTCCTAATTCACATCTTTGTTGAAAAAATTTCTTTTGTAATTCCTTGCATAAGGACTCAGAAAATACCGGATCCCCCCCTACACAGGCAAATTGTTGATAAAATTCCAAAATAGCATTTTCTTTTGACCCAATCTTTTTTTTCTCTTTATCATTCGGGAAAGACAATAAAATCTCAGGGTAACAAACATTATCTAGAATTTCTCTTATATTCGAACCCATAGCTGATGATAGAACTAGAATAGATATTTTTTGTTTTCTACTTATGCGGGCCCATATCCTTGCTTTTCTATCAATTTCTAATTCCGACCTTCCCCCCCAATCCGATATTATAGTACTGGTATAGACAGAAATTCTTCCGTTATGTTCCAATTCTGAACGGTAGTAAATACCGGGACTTTGCAATATTTGGTTGATCACAATTCGGTATATTCCATTTACTATAGAGGTTCCAAAAGAATTCATTATAGGGATGTTTCCAATAAAAACGGTTTGTTCTTGCATATTTCTACCGGTTTTCCAAATTAAGACGGCGGGTACATATAATTCAGAAGAATATGTGAGTGATTCATATACAGCATCTCTTTCTTTTATCAAGGGCTCTACCAATTGATATGTTTCCACAAATAGTTGAAATTCAATTTCTTGATCTTTATCTTCAATTTTTTGAAACTTATGAAATTCTTCCGTCAAGCCCTGATTAATGAACCTACAAAATCCCTCAAATTGTATCTGACTAAATCCAGGTATTGTGGACATTCCCTCATTTTCATTTTGGATCATCTTAATCTGAAGTCCCCTCTTTTCTTTATTTAAAAAATCCCATTATTGACTTGGCTCACTATTCATTGAACCCTACCGATTGATCTAGCAATGATGGAATGGATATTCTGTTTACTGAATCACATAAAATTTTAGTCAACTCCACCCATATATATTATACGTATGAACGGAAAAAAGACAGAGAAATGGAGGGCATTTTTGATGCAAGTTCAAATTTGAGCTTGAGCCAGGTACAAATAGAAAGAAATGGGAATTCATAAAGCATTCCTGGGAAAAATTCTGTCACTTAGGCTGATGGAGTCTTTTATCGGATATCAAAATTTATCCAAATTATACCTAATTCTTTTATTATGATAATATGATCGGGGTACAAAAAAATAAAAAATCAATAAATTTAGGATTTAATCTGCTCTCTATGAAATGAGATAAAAAAGAAGAATCTGGAACAGCAAGCATAGAGTTTCCTTTTTTTTTAGCACACGCAATTGAATGTTCAAAAAGAAATTCGCAAATCTTTTTTTTGTAGTAGAATTCTTAAAATACAATAGAATTGCGTATGTATTACGTATATAGTCATAGGAGTAATCTTTAGAAAGTACATGCCAATATAGCTATTTAGCTATCCGTATATCACATCTTTTATCATAATTGAACTTAATGCAACATAGGTTAGGTCGCACTCTATTATTCTGAGTTTACACTGTTCTGGGGTTTACATATACACATATATTTTCTTATAATTAGAATTGATAATGATTAGTCATAAATCAATTGGATTTTGCATCCATTAAGGTAATACAAAAGGAGATACAAAATTAAGAGCTGTTCACTAATTCAAAGTAAGAAAGGTAAGTAAGAGTAAAAGAGTAATAAGTAAATAGTTAATGAATTAAAGAAAGAATTAATTATTCTAAATTGCCCTGCGTTTTACAGTCTGTTACCGGGGCCACAAATCCTTTCACTTTTCTATAGATCTATCAAATCTATAGAAAAGTGAAAAGAGGAGGTAAGTTTTTAAGCGACGCATGTTTTGAGATAAAATCAATCGAAGACAAGAATAGA